CCGTTGGAAAGTGACTCAGTAATTAAACCCTCATGAATCAATTTTTGTTCTTTCATTTCAGATAACCCCCTTTAAGTATCAACTACTAGAGGAAGAGTTCTATAATTCACTTCTCCTCTCTATTTTACAAATAGATAAATAGTAAATTCGAGAGAGTATTAAGTTACCGCAGGAGAATCACCATATATAACACAAAATTTCTCCTCCAATTTTTGCTAGTCGAGCTTCTCGATCTGTCATTATACCTCGAGCAGTAGAAAGAATTAGAATCCCCATTCCGCCTAAAATCTTAGGAATTTGTTGATAGTTGGAATAAATTCGTAGACCGGGTCGGCTGATACGCTTTAAAATAATTTTATTCCCTTTCCTAGTCTTTCTATGTCGTAAGGTTAAAACCAAGAATTTTTTTTTACTTTCTTGATGTTTTCGAACGTTTTCAATAAAACCTTCTCGTAAAAGTATTTTAACAATATTTTTAGTGATATTAGTAGATGCTATTTGAACCCTTCCCTTTTTATCCATGTCAGCATTTCTTATAGAAGTTATTATATCGGCAATAATGTCCCTACCCATGACGAATTATAGTTATTGGTGCCTCCTCATTTTTGATATAATCAACATGCTTTTTTTGTTTTAGTTTAATTTTTTTCTTTTTTATTGAATTTTTTTTATTATTAAATTATAATTTCTTTTAATTAAAAGTATATGCATGAGACACGATCTATTAATTGGATCTATTTCAGATATTCGAATTAATAGAAAATAGAATATAAATTCTAGAATTATATATTCTATTCTATATCTATACTATGATATAAATATGATATAACTAGAAAATAGTATAATTTAATATATCAAAATATAAAATATAAATAGTCGAATAATAATAATTAAATAATAATTAATAAATTAGAAATTAATATTAATATAATAATTATAATTATAATAATTCTAATAATATATAATGAAGACTATAAGACTTCGGGTGCTAATGAAACTATTTTAGTAAAATTCAACTGTCTCAATTCCCGAGCAATCGCACCAAAAATTCTAGTTCCTTTTGGATTTCCTTCTTTATCAATGATAACCGCTGCATTGTCATCATATCGTATTATCATGCCATTTTCACGTTTGAGTTCTTTACACGTGCGTACAATCACAGCTCTAATTACTTCTGATCTTTCTAGAGGCATGTTGGGCACTGCTTCTTTGATTACAGCAACAATAACATCGCCAATATGAGCATATCGTTGATTACCAGTTCCTATGATTCGAATACACATCAACTCTCGAGCTCCGCTGTTATCCGCTACATTTAAAAGGGTCTGAGGTTGAATCATATCATTTTTTTTTTTTTTTTATCTCTTATTTCAATGCAAGGGACAAGGGAAAAAATAAATATTGTCTGTCCAGAGATAAAGAAATCCGCGTTTGTTTTTTCATTCTCAATACACCTTTACTTACTTTTGTTTACCTATCCTGATCCTGAAATAACAAATTGAGTTCGTATAGGCATTTTGCATGCAGCTATTTTCATAGCTGCTTTGGCTACAGTTTCTGATACTCCACTTATTTCATAAAGTATTCGGCCCGGTTTAACAACGGATACCCAATATTCGGGGGATCCCTTCCCCGAACCCATACGTGTTTCCATAGGTCTTACTGTAACAGGTTTGTCGGGAAAGATACGTACCCATACCTTTCCACCACGACGTGCATATCGTGTCATTGATCTTCGCCCTGCTTCTATTTGTCTAGCTGTGATCCAAGCAGGTTCAAGTGCCTGAAGAGCATATCTTCCGAAACAAATATGATTGCCTCGGCAAGATATTCCCTTCATTCTACCTCTATGTTGTTTACGAAATCTGGTTCTTTTTGGGTCATAGTTGATGGTTGTTTCTGAATTCCATCTCTACTGCAGAACCGGACATGAGAGTTTCTTCTCATCCAGCTCCTCGCGAATCACTAGACGTGTTTGTTTATGGATAATGCTTATTTCTTTTACTTTTCAAAAATTTTCTAAAGTATTTAACTTTACCTCATATTGAATCATCCAAAAAGTCATACAATAAATGAAATATAAATTTAAATAAAAAAAATAAATAAAAAATATAAAACAAAAGGTTACGCGGGCGAATATTGACTCTTTTCTCTTTTATTTGGAGGGTCATTTTATGACTAGTCAGAAGAAATCTATGTTATTCTTGGTTCATTCCGCCATCCTACCCAATGAATCATTAGGATTGATTCTTTTTCAATCAAATCCTATGTAGTCACAGGTTCCATCGTTCCCATAGCTTCTCCATTAATGCTTAGGCCTGAACTCTGCAATGGAGCTCCCAACAAAATCAGTTATTTGTTTCTGAGTCAATCTCCTCAGTTTTCTTAACCCGAAGCTCGATTCAATTATTCATCTATGTTTCTATTATTTATATCCTTATTCTATCTTATTAGATAGATAATCTCTATATTGATTATTGATTAGATTATTATTATTTAGTAATTATTTATATTTAGATTCTTTATTATTATGATCATATATTCATTCTATTTTTTATTCTATTTTTTTATTATATTATATTATTATATATTATATTATATTTATGTTATATATTATATTATATTTATGTTATATTTATATGTATATATAGTATAATATAATATTATAATATTTTATTTTTATTATATTAATATTAAATATTATATTATATTTGATATTATAGATATTATAATTCTAATTTATATTTTTTATATTTATTGTATATTGATGTTGATGCTTTATCACACTGCCTTTTTTTATGGGGTGATTTTTCATAAACCATACATATTGGAATCATATATCATTGAGATCTTTATTCTCTCTTTCTATCATCCTTTCATTTTTCTACATCCCTTTTTTTTCATAATTTATAATTAGATTTATTTTATATGAAAAAAATTTCAGTTGCTATAACTATATAATCGATTCAGTCATATAGTGACTGTTTCTTGGGATCTCGACAATACGAAGCAATAAGTTGGTTATTAGTTTTGAGTTTTTTTAGTTTTGATCGTTACTAAGTTTATAGTGGGGTCATCTTTTTTTTGTAATCTCAACTCTAAATAAAAAACTAAAACTAACGAGTCACACACTAAGCATAGCAATTATACGAAACCTAAATTAAAGAGTAAATCGAATTTTTATTCAACCTTATAGAATTATAATTGTTTGTTTTTCTATTGCTCAGCAGAATGGCGAGATAAGTAAAGGTCCATTATTCTTATTCTTGGTTTACAAATACCCAAATTTTTATGCCTAAGACTCCATAGATAGTTCTAATTGTATGGGAACAGTGATCAATTTTAGCCCGAATTGTTTGTAAAGGAACCCTACCTTCTCTGATCCATTCGACACGTGCAATCTCTTTTCCGTCGATACGCCCTGCGATTTGTACTTGAATTCCTTTTGTATCTGTTTGTTCAGTTAATTCAATAGCTTTCTTCATTGCCTTTCGAAATGAAACTCTATTTTTTAATTGTAAAGCTATATATTCTGCAAGAATATTAGGTTGTCCATAAGGCTTTTCAATTCTTGTGATAGCAATGTTGAGTCTCCGATTTACAGAACGAAACTCTTTTTGTACATTCATCTGTAATTCTTCGACTCCCCCTGTTCGTCCTTCTAATAATAAATTGGGAAATCCAATATAGATTATGACTTGAATAAAATCTATTCTTTTTTGAATCCCTATATGGGCAATTCCTTCAAAACCTGAGGATATTCTCTTATTTTTTTGTACATAGTTTTTAATACAATTCCGTATTTTTTCATCTTCTTGTAGGTCCATGGAAAAATTTTTTGGTTGTGCGAACCAAAAAGAATGATGACTTTGAGTTGTTCCAAGTCTGAAACCTAGTGGATTTATTTTTTGTCCCATATTTTTCTACCCTTTGTTCCATTCATATTTTTTTATAAATTTATAAATATAAAATAGGAATCTAAATTCTGTTTCTTTAGATGAATCTAAAATTTCTATTTTTCTTTTAAAACAATCTTTATATGACAAGTGGTTTTTTTTATTAGACAACTACGTCCTCGAGCCCGAGTTCTTAACTTTTTAACAATAGCGCCTCTGTTGACTTCAGCTTTACTAATAAATAAATCAGCTTCATTTAAACTCATATTATGACTAGCATTTGCTGCTGCAGAATAAACTAATTGTAAAATTGGATAAGATGCTCTATAAGGCATTAGTTCTAATATCATGAGTGTTTCCTCATAAGAACGCCCGCGAATCTGATCAATTACTCTTCGTGCTTTGAAAACAGACATACATACATATATATGTTGAGCTAACACTTTTGCTTCTCTATCAGAATTTTCGTTCTTTATCATAAAAGAAAGTTATCCCCCGCCAATGAATGATAAGTGCCTAGGTGAAGTATAGTATAAGATAAGTCAGAAAAGTAAGAATAAGTAATAAAAGTCTAAGTCTTAGTATACTATAAAAAGAAAATAAAATACTATACTCTTACTATAAGATAAAGACTCTTAAGTCTAAATACTAATTATAAATACTATTTCTAAATACTATTAAGATACTATTTATAAATACTATTAAGATAAGACTTTTAACATGAATACTTAGTAGAACGACTAACGACGAGATTTATTATCGTTTCTTGCATGTCTCACGAAAGTTAGAGTAGGTGCGAATTCTCCCAATTTGTGACCGACCATACGATCTGTTATATAAATAGGTAAATGTTCCTTTCCATTATGAATAGCGATTGTATGGCCAATCATTGTGGGTATAATGGTAGATGCCCGAGACCAAGTCACTATTATTTCTTTCTCCTCCCTCATGTTGAGTTTTTCAATTTTTCCCGATAAATGATTAGCTACAAAAGGATTTTTTTTTAGTGAACGTGTCACGGCTGATTACTCCTTTTTTTTACATTTTTAAAATTGGCATTCTATGTCCAATATCTCGATCTTAATCTGAAGTATGAAGGTAAGA